TTGTTCCTGAATGGGTCTCTTTCATCTTTTTAGGTCTATGCTCTACTCCGGGTAAAGATCTGCCCGATTTGGATTTGCACATATAGGACAAATCTTCCCATCACCATTTCTTTTTGTTATGACTTTACAAATAACAAACAGCAATCATTTATGATACATGTAGTAATCATAGATATATTACCAATTGGGTTTTTTCTAAACGGAGCCTGGATACTTCATTTTTTAGTCCAACCAAAGCCAACCATAAATTATTCTAATTGATAATAGTACTATGAATCTCCCCAAAGAATGCATCTAATTGCACTTCACGCTCCAATTTTTTGATGATTCAATTTCTCTTTCTTGGGCGAAACAGAGGATATCTCGATCGGGGGAGAGAACGGGGAAATCCCATATGACCCAATATATCTGACAAGTCGCACTATACGTCAACCCAAGATGCATCTTCCTCTCCAGGACTGCGGAAAGGTACTTTTGGAACACCAATAGGCATGAATTGAAAGAAAAAAGAACTAAATACTATATTTCACTTTGATGTGGAAACGTAACAATATGGTTTTATTGTCTTTATAATATTGGCTTTATCATATTTATTTTATCCATAAATTAGAAAAATTTAGAAAGAAAGACAAAATAAATAAAGGAAAATTTTTACGAATAAGTCCTTCTAATGATAAACATTTACTCATAGAAAATGGTACCAACCCCCCATTGCGTATTGGTACTTATCGAGTATAGAATAAATCTGCTTCTCTTTGTTCCTACGAACAGAATTATTCCATTATTACAAACAGAATAGAATAAATAGTAACCTAGCCCTTCTTAGGAAATAATCCACCGAACAAGGGAGGTCCATAGGATAGTCATAGTATAGTTTTTTTCAATGCAATAAAGTTACGTAGTGTCTATTTTTCTTTGATAAAGGGGTATTTTCCATGGGTTTGCCTTGGTATCGTGTTCATACCGTTGTATTGAATGATCCCGGCCGGTTGCTTTCCGTTCATATAATGCATACAGCTCTGGTTGCTGGTTGGGCGGGCTCGATGGCTCTGTATGAATTAGCAGTTTTTGATCCTTCTGATCCTGTTCTTGATCCAATGTGGAGACAGGGTATGTTCGTTATTCCCTTCATGACTCGGTTAGGAATAACCAATTCATGGGGAGGTTGGAGTATCACAGGAGGGACTGTAACGAATCCGGGAATTTGGAGTTACGAAGGTGTAGCTGGGGCACATATTGTGTTTTCTGGCTTATGCTTTTTGGCAGCTATCTGGCATTGGGTCTATTGGGATCTAGAAATATTTTGTGATGAACGGACAGGAAAACCTTCTTTGGATTTGCCCAAGATCTTTGGAATTCATTTATTTCTCTCCGGGGTGGCTTGCTTTGGTTTTGGTGCATTTCATGTAACAGGCTTGTATGGTCCCGGAATATGGGTGTCCGATCCTTATGGACTAACGGGAAAAGTACAACCTGTAAATCCGTCGTGGGGCGTGGAAGGGTTTGATCCTTTTGTTCCGGGAGGAATAGCTTCTCATCATATTGCAGCAGGTACATTGGGCATATTAGCGGGTTTATTCCATCTTAGCGTCCGACCGCCACAACGTCTATACAAAGGATTGCGTATGGGAAATATTGAAACCGTACTTTCCAGTAGTATCGCAGCTGTCTTTTTTGCAGCTTTTGTTGTTGCTGGAACTATGTGGTATGGTTCAGCAACTACCCCCATCGAATTATTTGGCCCGACTCGCTATCAATGGGATCAGGGTTACTTCCAGCAAGAGATATATCGAAGAATTAGCGCTGGGCTAGCCGAAAATCAAAGTTTATCAGAAGCCTGGTCTAAAATTCCTGAAAAATTAGCTTTTTATGATTATATCGGCAATAATCCGGCAAAAGGAGGATTATTCAGGGCAGGCTCAATGGATAACGGAGATGGAATAGCGGTTGGATGGTTAGGACACCCTATCTTTAGAGATAAAGAAGGCCGTGAGCTTTTTGTACGTCGTATGCCTACTTTTTTTGAAACATTTCCAGTCGTTTTGGTAGACGGCGATGGAATTGTTAGAGCTGATGTTCCTTTTAGAAGGGCAGAATCGAAGTATAGTGTTGAACAAGTAGGTGTAACCGTTGAGTTCTACGGCGGTGAACTCAATGGAGTCAGTTATAGTGATCCTGCTACTGTGAAAAAATATGCTAGACGCGCTCAATTGGGTGAAATTTTTGAATTAGATCGTGCGACTTTGAAATCCGATGGTGTTTTTCGTAGCAGTCCAAGGGGTTGGTTTACTTTTGGGCATGCTTCGTTTGCTTTGCTCTTCTTCTTCGGACACATTTGGCATGGTGCTAGAACCTTGTTCAGAGATGTTTTTGCTGGTATTGACCCAGATTTGGATGCTCAAGTAGAGTTTGGAGCATTCCAAAAACTTGGGGATCCAACTACAAGAAGACAGCCAGTCTGATACAGGACTGCTTTGGTATCTTTCCCCTCTATTTTCTT